TATCACGGTCAATTCTTCAGAAAAAATTGTGGGCGATTCTTCCACAATGGGAGGAGAAGATAAGTAAGATTCCGAGTAAGTGTTTACAGGATCTTCTTCTGTCCGAAGAAATGATTCGTCGAAATAATGAGTCACCCGTTCCATTGATATGGCCACATCTGAGATCACCAAATGCTCGGGAGTTACTCTATTCAATCCTTTTCCTTCTTCTTGTTGCTGGATATCTCGTTCGTACACATCTTCTCTTTGTTTCCCGAGCCTCTAGTGAGTTACAGACAGAGTTCGAAAAGACCAAATCTTTGATGATTTCATCATACATGATTGAGTTGCAAAAACTTCTGGATGGGTATCCTCCTACATCTGAACTGAATTCTTTCTGGTTAACGGATCTCTTTCTAGTTGCTCTGAAACAATTAGGAGATTCTCTAGAAGAAATACGGGGTTCTGCTTATGGGTTCAAATCAATACGTTCGAAGAAGAAATATTGGAAGAGCAATCTCATTGATCTCATAAGTAGCATACCAAATCCCATCAATCGAATCACTTTTTCGAGAAATACGAGACATCTAAGTCGTACAAGTAAAGAGATCCATTCATTGATACGAAAAAGAAAAAACGTGAACAATGATTGGATTGATGATCAAATAGAATCCTGGGTCGCGAGCAATGATTTGATTGAGGCTGCAGAAAGAGAATTCTTGGTTCAGTTATCCACCTTAACGAGAGAAAAAAGGATTGAGCAAATTCTATTGAGTCTGACTAATAGTGATCGTGATCATTTATCAAAGAATGATTCTGGTTATCAAATGATTGAACAACCGGGATCAGTTTACTTACGAGACTTAGTTGACATTCATAACAAGAATCTATTGAATTATGAGTTCAATAGATCCTGTTTAGCAGAAAGACGGATATTCCTTGCTCATTATCAGACAATCACTTATTCACAGACCTCGTGTGGGGCTAATAGTTTTCATTGCCCATCTCATGAAAAACCCTTTTCGCTCCGCTTAGCCCTATCCCCCTCTAGGGCTATCTTAGTGATAGGTTCTATAGGAATTGGACGATCATATTTGGTCAAATACCTAGCGACAAACTCCTATGTTCCTTTCATTACGGTATTTCCGAACGAGTTCCGGGATAACAATAACAAGCCTAAAGATTTTCTTGTTGATCAACTCGATTTTGAGGATGAGGGGAGTGGCGATTCTGGTTTGTTTGAGGGTGACGGTTTTTTTCAGGGTGTCCGTTTTGATGAGATTGACATTTTTGATGAGAGTGACGATTTTGATGAGAGTGACGCTTTTGATGAGAGTGACGATAGCGATGATGATGATGACCTTGAGATTGAGACGGAGCTGCTAACTATGGAGGATGAGCTAACTATGGATATAATGCCGGAACTAGAAGATGAACCATTTGAGGTCACCCTTCCATTCGCATTAGCAAAAGCAATGTCTCCTTGCATAGTATGGATTCCAAACATTCATGATCTGTATGTGGATGAGTCGAATTACTTATCCCTCGGTCTATTAGCGAACGAGCTCTCCGGGGATTGTGAAAGATGCTCCACTAGCAATATTCTTGTTATTGCTTCGACTCATATTCCCAGAAAAGTGGATCCTGCTCTAATAGCTCCGAATAAATCAAATACATGCATTAAGATACGAAGGCTTCTTAGCCCACAACAACGAAAGCACTTTTTCACCCTTTCATATACTAGGGGATTTCACTTGGAAAATAAAATGTTCCATACTAATGGATTCGGGTCCATAACCATGGGTTCCAATGCACGAGATCTTGTAGCACTTACCAATGAGGCCCTATCAATTAGTATTACACAGAAGAAATCCATTCTAGACACTAATACAATTAGATTCGCTCTTCATAAACAAACTTGGGATTTGCGAGCCCGGGTAAGATCGGTTCAGGATGATGGGATCCTTTTCTATCAGATAGGAAGGGCTGTTGCACAAACTGTACTTTTAAGTAATTGCCTTATAGATCCTATATCTATCTATATGAAGAAGGAATCATGTCAGGAAGGGGATTCTTATTTGTACAAATGGTACTTCGAGCTTGGAACGAGCATGAAGAGATTAACGATACTTCTTTATCTTTTGAGTTGTTCTGCCGGATCGGTCGCTGAAGATCTTTGGTCTCCACTCGGACCCGATGAAAGAAATGGGATCACTTCTTGTGGATTCGTTCAGAATGATTCTGATCTAGTTCATGGCCTATTAGAAATAGAAGGCGCTCTGGTGGGATCCTCGCGGACAGAAAAAGATTGCAGTCCGTTTGATAATGATCGAGTGACATTGTTTCGTCGGTCCGAACCAAGGAATCCCTTAGATATGATGCAAAATGGATCTTGTTCTATCATTGATCAGAGATTTCTATATGAAAAAGACGAATCGGGGTTTGAAGAAGGGGAAGAAGCCCTCGACCCGCAACAGCTAGAGGAGGCTTTATTCAATCACATAGTTTGGGCTCCTAGAAT